CATAATTTGTTTATATACATCCTTCCTGGTTGAGACCACACATAAAAATGATATTGCCATAAATGGACAAAGAAATATTTCCATTTATTTATCACAAGAGGCGTATCCTTTAAAGCCAGAATTGATTTTCCTTGATATCTAACATAATGCATGAAGAGATCCTGGAGAAACCATAGGCTAGTCGGAAAATCATTAGCAAAGACGTCTTCTACGGGAGGCTTTATTTTTCCATAGAAATATATTCGCTCAAAAAAGACACCGGAAGCTGTTAATCGTAAATGAGAAGATTTGTTGCGTAGAAAAAGTAAGATGGATTCGTATTCACAAACATGAGAATTATACAGGAACAAGAAAAATCTTGGATTACTTTTTGAAAAAATAGAAATCGATTTTTTTAGAAATTTATATTTATGTGGAATAATAAGACTATTCCAATTATAATTATAATACTCGTGAAGAAAAAGCCCTAATAAATACAAAGAGGAGGCGTCTTTTACCCAGTAGCGAAGGGTTTGAACTAAGATTTCCAGATGAATCGGGTAGGGTATTAGTACATCTGATACATAATTTAAACGTGTAAATTTGTCCTCTAAAAAAGGAAATATTGAATGAATTGATCGTAAATTATAATACTTTACGATTTCTGCACCCGTTAAAGAAGATACTAATCGTGGGGAAAATGGAATTTCCACAACAACTGCAAACCCCTCTGATATCATTTGAGAATACAAATTTTTATTGAACCCAAAAACTTTATTTTGGTTAGAATCATTAGAGGAAATAATCAAATGATTCTGTTGATACATTCGAGTAATTAAACGTTTTACAATCAGTAAACTATATTGACTGTCATAACCCACATTTTCCAACAAATTTGATCTATTTAAACCATGATCACGAGCAAATGCATAAATGTACTCCCGAAAGATAAGTGGGTATAGAAGGTCATGTTTCCAAGATCTATCTAGTTCTAAATATCCTTGAAATTCTGCCATTTGAATTAGATTTGAGCCGAAAATACGATGGGATGTATTGGGTTATCAAATGATACCTAGTACGATAGAGTTAAAACAAGGTATTATTTTAATAAATGATTAAAGAATAAAAAAAAAATAATAATAATAAAAATGGATACCTCGTAAAAAGGTACGACTCATCAACAGACTCTCTGTCCTCACTTTTTTCACCCAATTGGTTTATGTTTATTCTCGGATAAACAGATGGTTAGAAATCCTTTATTTTTGCAATCCAATCGCTCTTTTGATTTTGAAAAAAAAAAATTTCTTTATCAATATACTGCCTTCTTCATACACATTTATCTCCGCCACATAATAGAGATAACTAATAGTTAGGATTCATAAAAAATCGATAATACACTCATGGGAAAAGCCTTTCCCGCGTCAAGCACTAATATAGTTTTAACGTCTAATTAGATCAGGTAATCATTCAAAAATTAAGAACAGGAGCTCGTTACTTTATATTTTCTTTCCTATAATTGGAACCTATAGCTATAGTTAGGTTCTATCCATTTATTTACTGGACCCAACTTTCAATTTAGTTTGAATTTCTTTGCTTTTTAAAATTTTTTAATTGATTTTATTTTGTTCCAAGCCAAGAATTCAAACAATTTAAACAGGGGTTTGGCCCTATTCCTAAAGAATGAAATATTCTTAGAATTCTCTATTGATACGACATGCTGCTTTTTCCAGTCATTCCTTTCAGGATCAGTCGCGGTCTTACAAACTCTACCGATGGTATAGACGAATCCATTGCTTCATACAAATGTGTAAAAGATGCTAGCCGCACTTAAAAGCCGAGTACTCTACCGTTGAGTTAGCAACCCGAACTAAAATAATTAGAATGTATAGATATAATCGAAATCCCAATAAATAAAGAGATTGAATTGTACGGCGCAATCAATTCATTTAAAAAAATAAAATAGATTTATTTATTGAATTATAGAATATTGATTTAGAATGAACGATTCAGAAATATAAATAATCAAAAACTATTTGTCGACCAACTCTTGTCTTTTATGTTATCCATTATTATATTATATTTTAATCATTAAAAAAAAAAAAGACTTACAACACATCCAATGAACCCTTTATTTGTTTATTTGAATGAAATAAAATCGATAGGACGGAGATAAATATATTCATTTATCCACGCTCAGATTATATTTATTCGATACACTGTTGTCAATATGAATGTAAATGTTGAGATAAAAAATACAATAGAAAAATAGACAAAAAAAAATAATAATAAATTGAAAAATTGAATTGAAATTAAAACTTCAATTTATTAAAATCAAAAACAAAAACTAAGGATTTATGTTGGATTGGCACTACATATATAATTTACATATAGACAAAAGGGTGTAGACGGACGAATAAATTAAACAAATGAAGTATAAAAACTCCAGGTTTATTCAATTAATATCAATCAATATAAGTAAATAAAGGAAAGATTAACCCTTTGCTTTTTTTCTCCTACATAATGTCGTCTTTTATCACGATAAAAGTCTATTTCCATGTCAATGGGCGTTTTTCAGTGGAATTCTATGAAGAAAGAAAAAAAGCAAAGAAAAGATTATCCAAAACTCTATACAAATCATTCACACTCTCTTTAATTTATATATATTTCGTTAATTGAATTTTGGTTGGTGATTAAGGCGAAGTTCCATAAAAACACCCGCCTTCTTTGAAATATCATGAACAGTTCCTGTAGGCTGAGCCCCTTTTTCAAGGAAATATAGAATAACAGGAACATTTAAATAGGTTTGATTCTTTATCGGATCATAAAAACCCACTTTCCGAAGAGCTCTTCCTTCTCTTCGGGATCGAACATCAATTGCAACGATTCGATAAATGGCTCAGTGGGATAGATGTAGATAACCCCCCCGAGAAACGTATAAGAGGTTTTCTCCTCGTACGGCTCAAGAAAATTCAAGTTATGCTGATGTATAAAATTCTAATGTCAAATATATTCCTAAAATCATCAAATCAATTAGACCAAGAATTTTCTTTCTTTATCATCATATGATTTAAATACTTGTTTCTTATTCTTTCCCCAACCACAAAATTTATTCGTATTTGTAATTTGCACTCTCATAACTCAAGTCGGATAATTCCCAAAGGAAACCTTTTATACGCATTTCGTTTATTGAGCGGTCTCTAATCCCCTTTCTTTTTGTCTGTCTCCTTTCGAATCTATTTTGATTGTTCATAGTTCTGTTCTCGTTGTTGAGACAATTGAAAACGGTATTTCCTTGTTCTAGGATCCTTTATCTTTCTTTGCCTTGAATCATTGGGTTTAGACATTACTTCGGTGATCTTTAATCGTTTCAGTTTCAATCAAAATGGCAGCAACATACCATTTGTTGTGATTTCTTTCGATCAACGAATCATATGAATGGTTGATTCCTGTGTAAAACACTTTTGATTTGATCGAAAATGTTTTGCAAATTCCAAAAAATTTTACTTTTGAATTTGAAACTTTCTTAGAATTGGATCCTTTCGATTTCTATATCGAAAATATACTTAACAAAGTGATCCCAATTTATTAATTGATACTAACCCTAGATTCTTACCCTCCGATAAACGAATCAATACGTTCTCCTCGAGCTCCATCCTGTACTGTACGATACAGTTTCCCCCCCCCCCCCCCAAAAAAAAAATGAGAGTTATGGTGGAACAGAACAAACGATGTCGAGCCAAAAGCACTTTCATTCCTATATAATTCCTATATAATATAAAAATGGTGGGTGTAAGAATCCACAGCGGATCGTGTCCTTCAAGTCGCACGTTGCTTTCTACCACATCGTTTTAAACGAAGTTTTACCATAACATTCCTTTAGTTTGGAACCAGTATGTAATTAATTCCATTATGGAATCATGAATAGTCATTGGTTCGGTCGGTACCTAGTAATCTATATTTTATTTTTTCCTTCTATACTTCTATTCTATCTTCTATATTTATATTAAATAGAATTTCTGACAACGTCGCAGAAAAAAGAAAAATTAACCCCGGATACATATCGTTATAAATATAAAAATTTATACAAAATAAAAATTGATAATATTTTAAAATTAAAATAAAAAAAAACTAAATAATATATAATATAATATAATATAAAATATAAATAAAAAATAAATATATAAATAAAAAATATATTTAATAATTATAAATAAAAATAACATGACTAAAATTCAAATAAATAAGTTCTTTTTGAATCTGCATCTTCAAATAACTTGATAGTGATAAGATAAATTCAACAATTTCACACTTCTTCGAGTACTAACAACTCATAAGAAATCATCAATTTCAGAGATAGATCACAAATAGATTCTATTCCATCTATGTCTTATTTGAACTCGATTAAATTTGTGAAAAAGATATGATTCAGAGAAAGCTCATTACGAACAAAACTTTTTCAATATTATACTCTTAAATATAAATACAAGGTTGTTCAAAAAAGTAACCTTTATTTTATTCTGATTTATTCTGATAAAATATAAACCACCTATCATAATATATATATGTCATATATATTATATGATATATATGGGTTAAAGCTGCGATAATATCCTACTGTATTGGGTGTGTGGACAGATACGCTCTGGGACGGAAGGATTCGAACCTCCGAATACCGGGACCAAAACCCGTTGCCTTACCACTTGGCCACGCCCCATTTTAACATTTTAAATTTATATTTAATACTAATAAACACTAATATTGGCACTGGTTGTTCGTCAACTTCAGTCTAAATATCTATCAAATATATTAGCTTATTGATAGAATTTTTATACGTGTAGATATAGAATTAAACTGATGAATTTATTGATCATTACATCTAATTCAATTAAGATATTGTATGAAAGTATGATTTATCCTATTCACTTTTGATTTGAGAATTGAAGTTGAAGGATTTTTGATTGGTCAAGTTCAAATCAAAGAAGGGTTTTTGTTAGATCGAAGTTATTTTTATTCATTTACCCTTCTCTAAATAACTCAACTTATTAATAACTCAATCAAAATAAATATAATAACCCTCAAGAACAAAATGTTTGTTATGCTTAATATATTAAGTTTGATCTGGATCTGTCTTAATTCTGCCCTTTATTCAAGTAGTTTTTTCGTCGCCAAATTGCCCGAGGCCTACGCTTTTTTAAATCCAATCGTAGATGTTATGCCAGTAATACCTTTGCTATTTTTTCTATTAGCTTTTGTTTGGCAAGCTGCTGTAAGTTTTCGATGATTTTTTTAATTTAATACGATTTTAAAGAATACTGCCCTGGACAAATTTATGATTTATTCAAAAAAAATTCTAACAATCGATAAGATCAGATAAGTCTTACAGTAGCAACGCTCGATTCAAATATTTAAATTCTGGTATAGCTGTGATAAGTTGGGAACACCACATTTCACTTCCTTATTCTGACCTTTTTCCATTGGAAGACCTCTTGGAGTTGTCCACAATGTCTAATTGTGGGTATAAAAGAAAATTTTTGGTGATTAAAAACTCCACTTTTTTTAAAATTTATTAAAAATGGAGTTTTTGAAAATTCTTTTATTTTTCTAATCTGAAAAGAACTTTAGTTTATTTCTTGGTTTGGTGGCAAAATAAAAATATAAAATTATAAAAATTATAGTAGGGTATGCAATCTAAAATACAAATATACAATATACAAATGGGGAATCTACTCTCTTTTTTCTAAAAAAATAATCTTGGAGATTCTGTAATGCTTACTCTAAAACTATTTGTTTACACGATAGTGATATTCTTTGTCTCTTTATTCATCTTCGGATTCCTATCTAATGATCCGGGGCGTAATCCTGGACGTGAAGAATAAAATAAAAAAGAAATAAGGTTTTTTTGTTTTTCTTGCTCGATTTTTATTTTTAAATGTTCTTTAGTAAGATTTTAGATATTTCACATTTTTAACTATTAAAATAACTAAAAAAAAAAAGAACTCGCGAAACATTCGAAAGGAAATAAAAAATTATCGATGAAAATGGAAAGAGAGGGATTCGAACCCTCGGTACGAAAAACTCGTACAACGGATTAGCAATCCGACGCTTTAGTCCACTCAGCCATCTCTCCCAATTGACAAAGGATAATTACTATGTTACATAAGTCAAAATAAGGCTTGAAAAAAGACTTTTATTTAGTTTATTTATATTTTTTTAATATAAGTTTTTAATATAAGAAAAAAGAAAACTAAAAAATAAAAAAAAAAGCCCTCTTTGATTTTTTCCAAAAAAACCTTTTCTTTCCCCGGCTTGGCCTGGTCAGTACCAGGCTGGGCCGGGCCTCTTTTGTTCCAACCAATCAAATTAAAATAATTTTTTTTTTAATTTGAAAACACAAAAGCTTATTATTGATATTGAAACTATCATATCATAAGAGGGGCTATTTTAGTTCGAGTCATAATCCAAACGTCATTTTCTATCTTCATTTTTTTTTAGCTTTATATTTACTCTATTTTCTCTATTTTTATTTAATAAAAAATAAATATAAATTTTTGTAAAGTCCATTTAAATAAGATACGAAAACAAGGGAACTATGAATTCTTGAACAATGCATTTTTATGTTACGGCTTAAATAGTTTTGTCAAGCCATATTCGACAAAAACCTCCAAGCAAAAGATTTGGTATTTAGTTATTGAAATGAGTCCTCGTTTCCTAATCTCATTACGTACTCTCGTTAACGCTCTTATTTTCATGATTCTTTTTTGATCCTATCTTTTGATTACGAAAAAATTTCTTGTTCGACAAAAAGTCGATTTATACACAATAATCGGATTGTAGCGGGTATAGTTTAGTGGTAAAAGTGTGATTCGTTCGATTAACCCCTTAATAGTTAAGGGGTCCCTTGAGTTGATTAATATCCCATTACGATCAAAAACTTTATCTCGTAAAAAGGATTTACTCCTTTACCTCTCAATGAAAAATTCGAGGAAGAATATAAACTCTCGTGATTTGTATCCAAGAGTCAATTAGAAATTGAAAAATTGGATTATGAAATAACGAAACATAATTTTTTTTAATTGGATCAATACTTCCAATTGAATGAGTATGAGTAAGGAATCCATGGATAAAGATAGAAAATTTATTTCTAATCGTAACTAAATCTTCAATTTTTCTTTTTTTTTTTTGTATTTTGTATAAATTGAAGCAAAATAGCTATTAAACAATGACTTTGGTTTACTAAAGACATCGACAAATCTTTTAGCTCGATGGAAACAAAATGCTTTTCCTAAGGATTCTATTAAAATAGAAATAGAGAACGAAGTAACTAGAAAGAGTGTTAGAATCCCCTCTTTTCTATAAGGATCATCTAGAAAGCGGGTCCTTTTGAATGCATTCAGACAGAAAAGCTGACATAGATGTTATGGGTAGAATTTTTTGAATTTTGTTCATATCTTACATTTGGAAATTTATCCATCTTCCATAAAGGAGCCGAATGAAACCAAAGTTTCACGTTCGGTTTTGAAT